TATGAAGTGCCTGACTTAAAAAGGATAATTTTGATAGGGTTAATCATGTGTATTACACCTTCATAAATCAATTACACTTAATAGAATTTAACTATTTCTTTTAATATCAAAAATTAATATACATCTTATATTAAAGTGTAAAAAGATAAGCTAATAAAGCTACTGGGTTCATACCCCATTTATAAAGGTTTAGTCCTTTTCTTTTTAATTATAAAATTTTATAAATTTTTATTTTTTAATACCTTAATATTTGGTACTTTAGTAGCAATTTCAGCATATTCATGATTTAATATATGAATTGGTTTAGAAGTAAATTTATTAAGAATAATCCCCCTGATAAAATCTCATTCTAATAAATTTCCAGCAGAAGCTACTCTGAAATATTTTATTACTCAAGCTTTAGCTTCAACAATTATATTATTTTCATTAATTATAATATTAAACTCTTCAGAATTTATAGTTACACAATTTGAATCTAGGTATATTCTTATTTTAAATTCAGCTTTACTTACCAAGCTTGGGGCTGCCCCATTCCATGCTTGATTCCCAGAAGTAATAGAAGGATTAAATTGAATAAATAACTTAATTCTTTTAACATGACAAAAATTAGCCCCTATAATTTTAATCATGTATAACTTTAAAATGTCTTTATTTTTTATAATTATTATTATTATTTCCTCAATTATCGGAAGTATTTTAGGATTCAATCAAATTAGAACTCGAAAAATTATAGCCTATTCTTCTATTAATCATATTGCTTGAATATTAGCTAGAATAATAAATTTTAAGATAATTTGATTTAGATATTTTATTATTTATTCAACTATTTCAATTAATATTATCATAATCTTCTACATTTTAAATATTTTTAATTTAAATCAATTATTTATATCTTTAAATTCTAATAAATTAATTAAACTATTTTTTATTATAAATTTTCTATCTTTAGGAGGTCTCCCCCCTTTCTTAGGATTTTTACCAAAATGACTAGTTATTAGAAATTTAGTAAATAATAATTTTTATACTTTAAGATTTATTTTAATTGTCTTTACTTTAATTACCTTATTTTTTTATATTCGAATTTGTCTTTCAACACTAACTATTTCAACAAAAGAAGTTATTTTAAAAAATTTAACTTTTAATAATTTTTTCTTAATTTTTATTAATATAATTTCCTTACTTAGGCTATTTCTATGTACAAGAATCTTTAACATCCTGTAAGGATTTAAGTTAATGGAAACTCTTAACCTTCAAAGTTAAATATAGATTATATCTAAGCCTTAAAAATTACTTTACCTTTAAATTTGCAATTTAATATCATATTTGAATATAAGACTTGGTAAAAGAATTATTATTCGTAAATAAATTTACAATTTATTGCTTAACCTCAGCCATTTTACCGAATAAATGGTTATTCTCTACCAATCATAAAGATATTGGAACTTTATATTTTATTTTTGGAGTATGAGCAGGAATAGTAGGAACTTCTTTAAGAATTTTAATTCGTGTAGAATTAGGAAGACCTGGTTCTTTAATTGGAAATGATCAAATTTATAATGTAATTGTAACAGCCCATGCATTCATTATAATTTTTTTTATAGTAATACCTATTATAATTGGAGGATTTGGAAATTGATTAGTTCCTTTAATAATTGGAGCCCCTGATATAGCTTTTCCTCGAATAAATAATATAAGATTCTGACTTTTACCTCCATCTTTATTTTTACTTATTATAAGAAGAATTGTTGAAAGAGGAGCAGGAACAGGATGAACAGTTTACCCACCACTTTCATCTAATATTGCTCATGGAGGAGCTTCAGTTGATTTAGCAATTTTCAGACTTCATTTAGCAGGAATTTCCTCAATTTTAGGTGCTATTAATTTTATTACTACTGTAATTAATATACGACCTGCTGGAATAACCCTCGACCGAATACCCTTATTTGTTTGAGCTGTAGTTATTACTGCTATTCTTCTTCTTCTTTCATTACCTGTTTTAGCAGGAGCTATTACTATACTTTTAACAGATCGAAATTTAAATACATCATTTTTTGATCCAGCCGGAGGTGGAGACCCAATTTTATATCAACACCTATTTTGATTTTTTGGTCATCCAGAAGTTTACATTTTAATTCTCCCAGGATTTGGTATAATTTCTCATATTGTTAGGCAAGAAAGAAGAAAAAAAGAAGCTTTTGGAACTTTAGGTATAATTTATGCTATAATAGCAATTGGATTTTTAGGTTTTATTGTATGAGCTCATCATATATTTACAGTTGGTATAGATGTTGATACTCGAGCCTATTTTACATCAGCTACTATAATTATTGCTGTTCCTACTGGAATTAAAGTATTTAGATGATTAGCCACCTATCATGGAACTAACATTAACTATAGACCATCAACATTATGAGCTTTAGGTTTTATTTTCTTATTTACAGTTGGTGGATTAACTGGTGTAGTATTAGCTAATTCATCAATTGATATTGTTCTTCATGATACTTATTATGTAGTTGCCCATTTTCATTATGTTTTGTCAATAGGAGCAGTATTTGCAATTATAGCTGGAATAGTTCAATGATTCCCTTTATTTACAGGATTAACTTTAAATAATTTTTATCTAAAAATTCAATTCTTTATTATATTCATTGGAGTAAATTTAACTTTTTTCCCTCAACACTTCTTAGGATTAATGGGAATACCTCGACGATACTCTGATTATCCAGATATTTTTACTCTATGAAATATTATTTCATCTATTGGTTCTTTAATTTCCCTTATTAGAGTAACATTTTTATTATTTATTTTTTGAGAAGCTTTTGCTGTACAACGTAAAAGTCTAAGTCCCTTAAGAATAACTTCTTCAATTGAATGACTTCAATTTAATCCACCTGCTGAACACAGATATTCAGAATTACCTAAATTAACTGCTAATTTCTAATGTGGCAGATTAGTGCATTGGATTTAAACCCCAAAAATAAAGTTTAACCTTTTTTTAGAAATTTCAACTTGAAAAAATTTAATATTACAAGATAGAGCATCACCTTTAATAGAACAATTATCTTATTTTCATGATCATGCAATAATAATTTTAGTTATTATTACAGTTCTTGTAGGTCAACTAATAATTACTTTATTTTTTAATAAATTTTTACATCGATATTTATTAGAAGGCCAATTAATTGAAATTATCTGAACAATTTTACCAACTATTACTTTAATTTTTATTGCTATTCCATCTTTACGTTTAATTTATATTTTAGATGAAATTAATAATCCTATGATTACTATTAAAACTATTGGTCATCAATGATATTGATCTTATGAATATTCAGATTTTAAAACTGTAGAATTTGATTCATATATAATCCCTACTAATGAAATAAACTTATTCAACTTTCGTTTATTAGATGTTGATAATCGTATAGTTGTTCCATTTGAATCAAATATTCGTTTATTAGTTACTGCAGCTGATGTTATTCATTCTTGAACAATTCCATCAATTGGGGTTAAAATTGATGCAACTCCCGGTCGACTCAACCAAATTAGATTTACTTTAAACCGATCTGGTCTATTTTATGGTCAATGCTCTGAAATCTGTGGAGCTAATCATTCTTTTATACCAATTGTAATAGAAAGAATTTCCCCTAACTACTTTTCTAAATGAATTACTAAAATAATTGAAGTATCATTAGATGGCTGAAAGTAAGCAATGGAATTTTAAATCATTTTATAATAAAGTAACGTTTATTTCTAATGAAAAATTTAGTTAAATTATAACATTAACTTGTCAAGTTAAAATAATCAAAAAAAGATAATTTTTAATTCCACAAATAATACCATTAAACTGATTATCTTTAATATTTTTTTTTATTTTTACATTCTATTTATTTAATAATCTAAATTATTTTAACTTTCTAATAAAATCAAAATCTTTTTCCTTTAAAAAAAAAAGATTTAAATATAACTGAAAATGATAATAAATTTATTTTCCTCTTTTGACCCAACTTCTAATTTAAATTTATCACTAAATTGAATAAGAACCTTAATTGGTTTATTAATTATTCCATCTTTATTTTGATTAATCCCATCACGAATAAATATATTTTGATTAAAAATTACATATACTCTTCACAAAGAATTTAAAGTTTTATTAGGTAATTACAAATCACAAGGGAGAACTTTAATTTTTATCTCTTTATTCACAATTATTTTATTCAATAATTTTTTAGGTTTATTCCCATATATTTTTACAAGAACTAGACACATAACAATAACATTAAGTTTAGCATTACCATTATGATTAAGATTCATAATTTATGGATGATTAAATAATACTATTCATATACTAGCCCATTTAGTACCTCAAGGTACACCACCAATTTTAATACCTTTTATAGTTTGTATTGAAACTATTAGAAATGTAATTCGACCAGGAACATTAGCCATTCGATTATCTGCTAATATAATTGCTGGTCATTTATTAATAACTTTATTAGGAAATACAGGACCATCTATATCTATTTATATACTTAATATTCTTATTATTGTACAAATTTTACTTCTAACTCTTGAAACAGCAGTTTCAATAATTCAATCATATGTTTTTGCAGTTTTAAGAACATTATATTCTAGAGAAGTTAACTAATAATGTCAACACATAAAAATCATCCATTTCACCTAGTTGATATTAGACCATGACCTTTATTAGGGGCCTTAGGAGCTATAACAACAATAATAGGATTAATCAAATGATTTCATTTATATAATAATAATTTATTACTAATTGGCTTTATAATTACTACTCTAATTATGTATCAATGATGACGAGATATTGTTCGTGAAGGAACATATCAAGGATTACATACTTTAGCTGTTACTAAAGGACTTCGTTGAGGAATAATTCTTTTTATCACTTCAGAAGTATTTTTTTTTATTTCTTTTTTTTGAGGATTTTTTCATAGTTCATTAACACCAACTGTAGAATTAGGAATAATTTGACCCCCTAAAGGAATTCAAACATTTAACCCATTAGAAATTCCTTTACTTAATACTTTAATTTTATTAACATCAGGGTTAACAGTTACTTGAGCTCATCATAGATTAATAGAAAATAATTATTCTCAAAGCTTACAAAGATTGATTTTTACAGTTATTTTAGGTATTTATTTTACTATTTTACAAGGATATGAATATATTGAATCACCATTTACAATTTCTGATTCTATTTACGGTTCAACTTTTTTTATAGCAACTGGATTTCATGGACTTCATGTAATTATTGGAACAACCTTTTTACTAATTTGCCTAATTCGTCACTACTTAAACCATTTTTCTTCAATTCATCATTTTGGATTTGAAGCTGCTGCATGATACTGACACTTTGTAGATGTTGTTTGATTATTCCTTTATATTTCAATCTACTGATGAGGTAGATATTTATATAATATAAATATTATATTTGACTTCCAATCAAAAAATCTAAATACTTAGTATAAATAATTAAAATTTTATTATACTTAATAATATTAATTCTTATTATTATAATAGCTTTGATTATCATCTTAAATTTAGTCTCAAAAAAAAGATTTTATGACCGAGAAAAAAGTAGTCCATTTGAATGTGGATTTGATCCAAAAACTTCTGCTCGTCTTCCATTCTCTTTACATTTTTTTTTAATTGCAATTATTTTTTTAATTTTTGATGTTGAAATTTCTCTTTTACTTCCCTTAATTTTAATTTTAAAATTCTCAAATATTTATAATTATAGTTTAATTATAATTATTTTTATTTTTATTTTATTAATTGGATTATATCATGAATGAAATCAAGGAGCTTTAAATTGAACCAACTAGGATAATAGTTAAAATTAACATTTAAGTTGCATTTAAAAAATATTGATCAATCAATTTATCTTAAATAAGAAGCAAAATTTTTGCATTTAGTTTCGACCTAAAAATTTGATATAAATATCCTTATTTTTAATTGAAACCAAAATAGAGGTTTATCACTGTTAATGATAAAAATGAGGATATCTCCAATTAAAGAAGTAAGTTTATCAAGATTAAGCTTCTAACTTAAATCTTAAGCAATATAAATTTGTTTTTACTTCTATTTATATAGTTTAAAAAAAACATTACATTTTCATTGTAAAATTAAATTTTATTTTATAAATACTTAAAAGTTTTAACTTCCTTAACATCTTCAATGTTATGCTCTAAATATAAGCTATTTAAATAAATATTTAATAATAAAAATATTAATCAAAAAATTAATAATATTAAATAAATTTTAATATGATTTAATGATAAAACTTGTAAGATTGTTATTTTTTTTAATGATTTAGTTAAATTTAAACCTCCATAATATTCTAATCAACCTTGATCGAATAATTTAGAATATACTCTTCCTAAATAAATTGGATAATAATTTATCCCTAATGTTGATAAAATCGGTATATTCCATATTAAACTTAAAAATAAAGATAAAGTTAAATTTCTCAATCTTAAAGATCTATAAAAAACCTTAAATTTTGCTAACTCATAACCTATTCAAACCCCTATTCTAATTATTAATAATGTTATAATTTTTATAATAAATGGTAAACAAATATAATATGGAATAGAAAATATTAATCAAGAAAATATTCTACCCCTAAATACTACAAATAAAATTAATCCTCTTATTCCTTTTAATATAATAAATCCAGTTTCTGATATTATTCTTATTGATAAATAATTATAATCACCAGTTAAAGAATAATAAGTTAAACGAAACCTATAGGAAACTGTTAACCCAATAGAAATAAAAAAAATTACATAAATATAAATATTTAAATAATTTATTGATATTATTTCAACAATTAAATCTTTAGAATAAAATCCTGATATAAAAGGTAAACCACATAAAGATAAATTACAAATATTTAAATAAGTACAAGTTAATGGTAATTGTTTAACTAAACCTCCTATATAACGGATATCTTGACAATTGCCTATTCTATGAATGATATTTCCAACACATATAAATAATAAAGCTTTAAAAAGAGCATGAATTAATAAATGAAAAAATGCTAATTTATATTCTCCTAAAGCCAAAATTCTTATTATTAATCCTAATTGACTTAAAGTAGATAAAGCAATAATTTTCTTTAAATCAAATTCAAAATTAGCCCCTAAACCTGATATAAATATAGTTATAGAAGCAATAAAAACTAATAAAAATACTAAAGATTCATTTAAAAAATTAAAACGAATTAATAAATAAACCCCAGCTGTTACTAAAGTAGAAGAATGAACTAAAGATGAAACCGGGGTTGGAGCTGCTATAGCAGCTGGTAATCAAGATGAAAACGGAATTTGAGCTCTTTTTGTTATTGCAGCTAAAACTATTAAAAATCCAATTAATTGTATAATCCAATCATCTTTTATAATCTCTAAATAAAAGATTAAATTTCAATCTCCATAATTTAATATCCAGGCAATTACTATTAATAAAGCCACATCCCCAATTCGATTGGATAAAGCTGTTAATATACCAGCATTAAATGATTTAATATTTTGATAATAAATAACTAAACAATAAGAAACTAAACCTAATCCATCTCAACCTAATAAAATTGAAATTAAATTTGGACTAATAATTAATATTATTATTGATAAAACAAATATTACAACTAATAAAATAAATCGATTTTTATTTAAATCACCTTCTATATACTCTTCTCTATAAAAAATTACCATAGAAGAAATAAATAAAACAAATCTTATAAATATAAGAGATATTCAATCTAATAAAATAACAAATATAAAATTTGTAGAATTTAACGTTAATAATAATCACTCTAAAATATAAACTAAATTAAAAATTAAAAAATAAAAAGATAAAAATAAAAAAATTATTCTTAAAATTAAAAATAAACTAAAAAAAATTAAACAAATAATTTAGTATAATACTATATCTTTGATGCCACAAATCAAAATTTTCTATTAAACTAACTAAATAAATTCATTGAACAATAAACTCTATTTTTAAAAATATAATATTTAAAGGAAATCAATGTAAAAATAATAATAAATACTCTCGTATTTGAATTCTAAAAAAAGAATAAATTCCTGAATAAAAATTTCCATGTTGAGAATAAGAATATAAAAATAAAGAATAAACAGCACTAAAAAATGATATTAATGATAAAAAAATTATTCTTAATCAAGAAAATCCTACTATAGAATTAATTAATATAATTTCTCCAACTAAATTTAAAGAAGGAGGAGCAGCTATATTAGAAGATACTAATAAAAATCACCATAATCTTAATCTAGGAATAATATTTAATAAACCTTTATTTAAATATAAACTTCGTCTATGAATACGCTCATATAAAATATTTGCTAAACAAAATAAACCTGATGAACATAATCCATGAGCTAATATTATTACTAAAGAACCATAAAATCCTCAATAATTTAATGTTATAATACCCCCTAAAGCTAATCCCATATGAGAAACTGAAGAATATGCAATTAAAGATTTTATATCTCTTTGACGAATACAAATTAATGATACTAAAAATCCACCTAATAAAGAAATCCTTAAAAAAAATAAATTTCTATTTAAAATAAAATTTTTATATAATATTATAAAACGTAATAACCCATAACCACCTAATTTTAATATAACACCAGCTAAAATTATTGAACCTGAAACAGGTGCTTCAACATGAGCTTTAGGTAATCATAAATGTAAAAAAAATATTGGAATTTTTACAAAAAAAACTATATTAGTACATAAATACATTAATAATGAATTAAAATCTTGATCTAAAAATATAAATCTAACTAAAAAATATTTTTCCCTCAAATAAAAAATAATAATTATTATTGGTAAAGATATTAATAATGTATAAAATAATAAATAAATTCCAGCATCTAAACGTTCAGGTTGATAACCCCAACCAATAATTAATATTAAAGTAGGAATTAAACTAATCTCAAAAAATAAATAAAATATAAATAAATTTAATGAAGAAAATGTTATAAATAAAGCAAATATTAAAAAAATTAAAACTATAAGAAATAAATTAGAATAATCCTTATTATTTAATAATTTTCTTCTAGCTAAAATTATTAATCTACAAATTCAAAATCTTAATAAAATCAAACTATAAGATAATATATCCATACCTAAGAAATAAGATAACTGAAAATTAAAATAAAATCTAGTATAATTAAATAAAAATAAAAATCTCAAAATAAATATCAATCATTGAACTAATCAAAACTTATTTAATAATCCTAAAGGAATCAATATAAATAAAGCAAACATAAATTTTATCATAAAGATGAAAATGATATAATATAATCATTACCATGAACTCGAGTTATCAATGTTAAAATTGATAAACCTAAAGCACCCTCACAAACTCTTATAGATAAAAAAATTATTGAAAAAAAATATTCATAATTAATTATTCTTAAATATAAAAATAAATTTAAATATAAAGCAATAACAATAAATTCTAATCTTAATAACATTAACAATAAATGCTTACGATTTAAAACAAATCTTATAACACCAGCTAAAAATATTGAAAAAACTAATAAAATTAACATTAAGTTTTAATAATTTAAATAAAATATTGGTCTTGTAAATCAAAAATAAGTTTCAACTTTTAAAACTTCAGATATAGAAAATTTTCTATCTTTAATCTCCAAAATTAAAATTTTTTTATAAACTAATATCTGATATTTTAATATTTTTATCTTTAATATTTATATTTTCTATTATATTTATTTTAATAAATCACCCCTTATCTTGTGGTTTAATTTTATTACTTCAAACAATTTTAACTGCAATAATTTCTGGCTTAATAAATATAAACTATTGATATTCTTATATTTTATTTTTAATTATAATTGGAGGAATATTAATTTTATTTATTTATATAACTAGAATTGCATCAAACGAAAAATTTCAATCAAAACCTAATATTTTTTTAATTTTAACTTTTATCTTACTAATAATATTTATTATTATAGACGAATTTTATTTTAATATACTTAATCAAATATTAGATATAAAATCTCAAAATTTATTTATAATTTATAATTTATCAATAATAAAGTACTTTAATGAACCTAATTATATAATAATACTATTAATTATTATTTATTTATTTATTACTTTAATTGTTGTAGTAAAAATTACTAATATTTCTTATGGTTCTTTACGACAAAAATTTTAATGTTAATACCAATTCGAAAAACAAATCCCCTTTTAAAAATTATTAATAATGCTTTAATCATTTTTCCAAGACCTTCAAATATTTCTACAATATGAAACTTTGGCTCACTTCTAGGATTATGTCTAATAATTCAAATTTTAACAGGATTATTTTTAGCTATACATTATTGTCCTAACGTAGAATTAGCTTTTAATAGAATTGCCCATATTTGTCGAGATGTTAATTATGGATGATTAATTCGTACTCTTCATGCAAATGGAGCATCATTTTTTTTTATTTGTTTATATATTCATATTGGACGAGGTATATATTATAGATCTTATAATATAATAGAAACCTGAATAATTGGAGTAACAATTTTTTTTTTAACAATAGCTACAGCATTCTTAGGCTATGTTCTTCCTTGAGGACAAATATCTTTTTGAGGAGCCACAGTTATTACTAATCTAATATCAGCAATTCCTTATCTAGGAAATATATTAGTTCAATGAATTTGAGGAGGATTTGCAGTTGATAATGCCACTTTAACACGATTTTTTACTTTCCATTTTATTTTACCTTTCATTGTATTTGCTTTAATAATTATTCATCTATTATATTTACACCAAACAGGCTCTAGAAATCCAATTGGAACAAAAAGAGATATTGATAAAATTCCATTCCATCCTTATTTCACATTTAAAGATATTCTTGGGGGTTTAATTATAATATTTATATTAATTTTTTTAACATTAAGAAATCCTTATTTATTAGGAGATCCAGATAATTTTATTCCAGCAAATCCTTTAGTTACCCCTATTCATATTCAACCAGAATGATATTTTTTATTTGCTTATGCTATTCTTCGTTCAATTCCTAATAAATTAGGAGGGGTAATTGCTTTAGTCATATCAATTGCAATTTTATATATTTTACCATTTTCTAATAAAAAAAAATATTTAAGAACACAATTTTATCCTTTAAATAAATTCTTATTTTGATCTTTATTATCAATTATTATATTATTAACTTGAATTGGAGCTCGTCCTGTAGAAGATCCTTATATCTTAACTGGACAAATCTTAACAATTATTTACTTTTTATATTATATTTTAAACCCAATAATCTCTAATTTATGAGACTCAATTATTTACAAATAGTTAATGAACTTGTACAAGTATTTACTTTGAAAGTAAAAAAAAGAAATATTATTTTCTATTAACTTATACTAAAAATAATTAACTAAATCAATAGAATAAAAAAAAATATTCTTATTCTACAAAAAAACATTAAATAATTTAATGCTACAGGTAAATAACCTTTTCAAGCTAAATATATTAACTTATCATAACGATAACGAGGTAATGTGCCACGAACTCATAATCAAAAAAAAGAAATAAATCCTAATTTAACAAAAAATATATATGATAAAACATTTCCACCTAAAAATAATATACAACATAATATTCTTATAAATAAAATATTTCCATATTCAGCTAAAAAAATTATTGCAAATCCCCCTCTTCTATACTCAACATTAAATCCTGAAACTAATTCTGATTCCCCTTCAGCAAAATCAAAAGGTGTACGATTAGTTTCAGCTAATCTAGAAACTAACCATATTAAACATAATGGAAATATTAAAAAAATAAATCAAATATATTCTTGATATTTTATAAAATCAATTATTTTTAAACTAAAAATTAAAAATAAATATGATATTAAAATTAATGCTAATCTTACCTCATAAGAAATTGTCTGAGCAACAGAACGTAATCTCCCTAATAAAGAATAATTTGAATTTGAAGATCAACCTGCTAATATAATAGTATAAACTCTTAAACTAGAAATAGCTAAAAAAAATAATATAGACAAATTAAATCTAATATTAATCGAAAAAAATGGTATACATATTCATAATAATAACGCTAAAAATAAATTTACAACTGGAGAAAAATAATATAAATTAAAATTTGATATAAAAGGATAAGTTTGCTCCTTAGTAAATAATTTAATTGCATCTCTAAAAGGTTGAATTAATCCTAAAAATCCAACTTTATTAGGACCTTTACGAATTTGAATGTATCCTAAAACTTTACGTTCTAATAAAGTTAAAAAAGCAATCCTTACTAAAACACAAATTATCAACAATAATCTAGAAATAAAAATTATTAATATATCTTTTAATAACAAGTATTATCTGTAATAATAAATTACATAAAAAGATTCTAAATCTATTGCACTAATCTGCCAAAATAATAATATTTATCAATAAAAAAATATTATTTATATATTTGGTCCTTTCGTACTAAAATATATTAACAAATTAAAGATAGAAACCAACCTGGCTCACACCGGTTTAAACTCAGATCATGTAAAATTTTAAAAGTCGAACAGACTTAATAATATAGCTTCTTCACCAATTATAAATTTTAATCCAACATCGAGGTCGCAATCTTTATTATTGATAAGAACTCTCTAATAAAATTACGCTGTTATCCCTAAGGTAATTTAATCTTTTAATCAAAAATATTGGATCAATAACTTATAAATTAATATAAAAATATAAAAAAAGTTTAATAAATTTTTTAATCACCCCAATTAAATAATTAACTATTATTATCAAATTAATTCTAAAAAAATAATTTAAATTAATTATAAAACTCTATAGGGTCTTCTCGTCTTTTATTAAAATTTAAGCTTTTTAACTTAAAAATAAAATTCTATTATATTTTAATAGAGACAGCTATTCTTTCATTCAGCCCTTCATTCCAGCTTTCAATAAAAAAACTAATGATTATGCTACCTTAGCACGGTCAAAATACCGCGGCCATTAAATTCATCATTGGGCAGACTAGACTTTATATTTATAACAAAAAGACATGTTTTTAATAAACAGGTGAAAAATTATTTGCCGAATTCCTTTATTAAACCTAATTTGAAAATTTAATTTTACATAAATATATACTAATTTTATCATTATTTCTAAATTTTAAAAATTTAAATTTATATTTTAATAAAATATTTATAAATTATAAAAATAATATTGTTTTATTATAAATAATAACATACTTTAAAATATGAAAATTTTTAATCCTAATTTTAAATCATTTTATATATTTAATAATTATCTATTTTTAAGCTCATCCCTAAAAATATTTTTTATTATAAATATACAATTAAAAAAATAATTATATATTAATAATAAATTAATTCAATTAATTTCTTAAAAAACTAGATATATTTAAAAACGAATAACATTTCATTACTAATAAAAAATTTAATTTAATTATTCTACAATAACAATTTTATTTTATTAGCTCTTTTAAATTCGAGATTTATAAATATTTATATTATACTTAATAAACCCTGATACACAAGGTACAAAAACTAAACTTTTCTTTTATATAATAATAATTTTCTTTTTCAATACTATTTAACTATAATAAAATTTATTATTTCTTTTTATTACTAAAATAAACTATTTTTTTATTTAATTAATTTAAATTAAAAATAATAATAAAATTATTTTTTCAAATTAAATTGAATTTCACAACTAACTTTTTAATGTAACTAAAATACTTTTATCAAGCTCTAATTTGAATCTAGATTCACTTTCCAGTAAATCTACTTTGTTACGACTTATTTCATATTAAATGAAAGCGACGGGCGATATGTACATATTTTAGAGCTTAATCAAATTAATTAATAAATTAATTTTACTATCAAATCCAAATTCATATTTATATAAAATTAATAATCCAATAATAAATTAATTGTAACCCATTTCTTCTTTTTTATAAACTACACCTTGATCTGATTAATTTTTTAATAAAAAATTTTAAATATTAAAATTCTAAAAAAATATTTAATTACGACGATATATAAATTAATAAAAAAAGTAGATTAAATCGTGGATTATCATTTATAGAACAGGTTCCTCTGAATAGACTAAAATACCGCCAAAATTTTTAATTTTTAAGAATTTAACTATTACTAATTTAATAAAATATTTACTTTCTTATAATAGGGTATCTAATCCTAGTTTTAATAAAAATTTTTTTAACTTCATTTAATTTATTTAATTTTTTTAAAAATTTAAAATTTCACTTAATAAATTTCATAATAAAATTTAAAACCAAATTAATTAATATTAAAAAAATTAAATTGTATTATTTGTATAACCGCAACTGCTGGCACAAATTTTGTTAATACTAAATATATCTCCTAATTCTAAATCTCTTTAATAATTAAATCTAATCACTGTAAATTATTATCAAATACATTTTACATATAATAAATTACATAAATCAATTTTTAAGCTAAAATAAAACTTTTTAAAATAAATTTCAACATAAACACCTAATGAACTTCCTGCCTATAAATATTTAGCTGCCCTTCCGTGTAACTCAAATTCATAAGCAACCTAATGAGTTTCTAATTTTAAAACAAAATTATCCCTACATATTTTAATACTACCCTTTCTTAACACAATACTTATATAATATATTCCAATCAATTTTATCCCCACATATAAAATTGACAAAACCTATAATAATTCAATTTAACTTCATATTCCAATCAATTTTATCCCCACATATAAAATTGACAAAACCTATAATAATTCAATTTAACTTCATATTCCAATCAATTTTATCCCCACATATAAAGTTGACAAAACCTATAATAATTCAATTTAACTCCATATTCCAATCAATTTTATCCCCACATATAAAATTGACAAAACCTATAATAATTCAATTTAACTTCATATTCCAATCAATTTTATCCCCACATATAAAATTGACAAAACCTATAATAATTCAATTTAACTTCATATTCCAATCAATTTTATCCCCACATATAAAATTGACAAAACCTATAATAATTCAATTTAACTTCATATTCCAATCAATTTTATCCCCACATATAAAATTGACAAAACCTATAATAATTCAATTTAACTTCATATTCCAATCAATTTTATCCCCACATATAAAGTTGACAAAACCTATAATAATTCAATTTAACTCCATATTCCAATCAATTTTATCCCCACATATAAAATTGACAAAACCTATAATAATTCAATTTAACTTCATATTCCAATCAATTTTATCCCCACATATAAAGTTGACAAAACCTATAATAATTCAATTTAACTCCATATTCCAATCAATTTTATCCCCACATATAAAATTGACAAAACCTATAATAATTCAATTTAACTTCATATTCCAATCAATTTTATCCCCACATATAAAATTGACAAAACCTATAATAATTCAATTTAACTTCATATTCCAATCAATTTTATCCCCACATATAAAATTGACAAAACCTATAATAATTCAATTTAACTTCATATTCCAATCAATTTTATCCCCACATATAAAGTTGACAAAACCTATAATAATTCAATTTAACTCCATATTCCAATCAATTTTATCCCCACATATAAAATTGACAAAACCTATAATAATTCAATTTAATATAAAATTTTTAATTAATTGAAATTAAAATTTTTTTAAATAGATTTGAGCTTCATAAAGATAATAAGTTTTATTTTATTAATTTAAACTAAATTAAAACTTTTTCTTTTTTTATTTTAAATAAACATAATATTAAATATACCTTTATTTAAAAACAATTAAATAAATTATAAAATTTAAACTATATTAAGCTTTATTAAGTTATTAATAAATTATTTAAAAACAATTAAATAAATTATCAAATTTTAATTATACTAAACTTTATTAAGTTATTAATAAATAGGTTTTTTTTTTTTTTTTAAAAATTTTCAATCCTTATATAAAAATTAAATTTATTAATAATAATAAAATAAGATTTATATATATATTAATATTTAATATTTATAATAATTAAAATATAATAATTTTTTTTATATATAATAATTAGGATTATTTATTTATATATATATTATATATTTATACTATAAATTTATCATAATAATATATTAAATTATTATTATTATTTTTTCTCTATTTTCAATATAAGACTTTATAATTTATATTAAATAATATATAATAAATAGGTTTTATTTGATATATAAATTTCTCTAACAATTTATTTTTAATGTATAAAATATAAATATATTAATATTATTATAAATTAATATATAATTAAATAATATATATATAAAAATATATTAATATATAATATTTAATTATTATTTTAATTAATTAAATTTTTATTATATATATTTCTTAAAATTTTTTTTTATTTTGCAAAAACAAAGGTATTACTTGCTATCTCATTTAGTTAACTCAAAAAAAGTAAAAAATCGGGTCTCAAAATTTGAAAAAAAAATTACAAAAAAATCACATTTTTTGCAAAATTTTTAACTCGTTTATTATTTGAATATTTCATATTAATTTTATAGAATTATGTTTATAATTTTTTTTTATCAAGAAAAAAATAAGTTTGTTC